TTTTTTTTTTCAAAACTGACTTTGATCATAACACCCATATCTATTTAGTAGAATATGGTATAACATGTGGCTTCTTTCGAGCCTAAGCTCTTATGTATGTGTAAACATGATATATGGGTAAATGAATTCTAACAATTTTCAAATGGATCGCTATCGGGGAGAATTTCGGAAATGGAAAGTCAATATATCTATATGTGGATATCTATAGGAAATCATATGAAAGAGATGTTATTATTTTAGTTTGGATCTAAGCAATTCGATGAATTTTTCTAAAAGGTTCACATCATAGTAGTGCTGGTTGATGAGAGTTACTTCGGAAACAAAAAAAGTAAAATCAAATTTATTTTTGTTATTCTTCCAATTCCAATAAAATGCAACTAGGTCTAGTGAGAGTATGAGTTGGCGATCAGAACGTATATGGATAGAACTTATAGCGGGATCTCGAAAAATAAGTAATTTCGGTTGGGCCCTTATTCTTTTTTTAGGTTCATTAGGGTTTGTATTGGTTGGAACCTCCAGTTATTTTGGTAGGAATTTTATATCTTTATTTCCTTCTCAGCAAATAAATTTTTTTCCGCAGGGGATCGTGATGTCTTTCTATGGGATCGCGGGTCTTTTTATTAGCTCCTACTTGTGGTGCACAATTTCGTGGAATGTAGGTAGTGGTTATGATCGATTCGATATAAAAGAGGGCATAGTGTGTATTTTTCGTTGGGGATTTCCTGGAAAAAACCGTCGCATATTTCTGCGATTCCTTATGAAAGATATTCAGTCCATCAGAATAGAAAATAAAGAGGGTCTTTTTGCTCGTCGGGTCCTTTATATGGAAATCAGAGGCCAGGGGGCCATTCCCTTGACGCGTACTGATGAGAATTTGACTCCACGAGAAATTGAGCAAAAAGCTGCTGAATTGGCCTATTTCTTGCGCGTACCAATTGAAGTATTTTGAAAAAAGGAACTGAAAAATGAATACTTTGCAAGAGGGAAAAAACTCAAGAACCCTCTTTTTTTTTCTATACCATAACTTAACGGAAGTTTGTTCTGAACGCCTATTCGAGCCAAAGTAAACGTATACGAAGCAACCCTAAAACGAAATTTTTTGTGTCCATAATTTTTTTTATTTTAATATTTGATATTTTTTTTAATAGAACGGGAGTTCTTTCGTCTCGAAATCCAACTAATATTAATTTGAAGTGGGCTCTTTCTTATTCTATTTCTGTATTCTTTCTAGATTCAAGGACTAACCTAACCGCTATACTGCATCACAAATAAAAACCTCGCAATAGATTAATGGGCTCGATGACTTGGGATATAACTTATGCTTGATAGAAATATTAGTATCATATAGAGTCGACGCATGGGGTGAGTTCATTTAAACTTCAAAAATTCACAGACGAAAAATGGCAAAAAAGAAAGTATTCATTTCCCTTCTATATCTTGCATTTATAGTATTTTTGCCTTGGTGGATCTCTCTCTCATTTAAAAAAAGTCTGGAATCTTGGATTACTAATTGGTGGAATATTAGGCAATCCGAAATTTTTTTGAATGATATTCAAGAAAAGAGTATTCTAAAAAAATTCATAGACTTGGAGGAACTCCTTCGTTTGGAGGAAATGATAAAGGAATACCCAGAAACGCATTTACAAAAGCTTCGCGTCGAAATCTACAAAGAAACGACCCAATTGATCAAGATGCACAATGAGGATCGTATCCATACAATTTTACACTTCTCGACAAATATAATCTGTTTCGTTATTCTAAGTGGTTATTCTATTCTAGGTAATGAAGAACTTGTTATTCTTAACTCTTGGATTCAAGAATTCCTATATAACTTAAGCGACACAATAAAAGCTTTTTCTATTCTTTTATTAACTGATTTATGTATAGGATTCCATTCGCCCCACGGTTGGGAATTAATGATTGGCTCTGTCTACAAGGATTTTGGATTTGCTCATAATGATCAAATTATATCCGGTCTTGTTTCTACTTTTCCAGTCATTTTAGATACAATTTTTAAATATTGGATCTTTCGTTATTTAAATCGTGTATCTCCTTCACTTGTAGTGATTTATCATTCAATGAATGACTGAAAAATGATTGAACGACTATAATATTTGTTACTTTGTCCATAAGCAAAACACTCAAAATAGTACTTATTCTTTCTACCCAGCCAAGGGATCTCTCCAATGTTTCAGAAAAATTATTTCAGTAAATAGCAAAATTATAGATAGGGAACTCTACTAGCGACCTACCTAATTTTATTGTAGAAAATTTCGGGATCAATGATTGGACCATGCAAACTAAAAAAACCTTTTCGTCGATAAAGAAAGAGATTACTCGATCCATTTCCCTATCGCTCATGATATATATAATAACTCAGGCACCCATTTCAAATGCCTATCCCATTTTTGCACAGCAGGGTTATGAAAATCCACGAGAAGCAACGGGCCGTATTGTATGTGCCAATTGCCATTTAGCTAATAAACCCGTGGATATCGAG